TAACTTTTTTTACCCACCCTGTATATTGCATATTGCCCTTTTTTCTTTTCGTATTGGAATAGAAACTTATTAAGCAGACGAAGATTTTACGAAAAGGGTTCTTCCGATTCTTAATAGAGAACAACTATTTCGTTTTTCGATGTGAATTTCACACAACAGGGGGAACTATTAAGAAGTTTTTTTTCTATAATTTTTGAGTTTAGAATAGAAGTTCAATTTAATAATTATAACTATGACATAAAATAATTAAATAAAATAGATAATATAGTATAGAATAAATAATAAATTAAATAATCTATTAATTAATAATATATAAATAGAATCTATTAAATAATAAATTAAATAATCTATTAATTAATAATATATAAATAGAATCTATATATATAAGATATAATATTAAGATTTCATTTTCTAATTTTAATCCGTTTTGCTTGTTTTTGTTTTTTTTTTTTTTCTCTCAATTGTATTCTTTTATATTCGTTTTTCAATACTCATATTGACAAGAGCATATCAAACAAATATAATTCGAACATGAATAAATTGATCGATTTATTCACGTTACCGTTCCATAGGCTTTTTTCTTGCGATTGAATATACACATCCTATTTTATAAATTTTATTAGGGTTGCTAACTCAATGGTAGAGTACTCGGCTTTTAAGCGCGACTCCATTTTTTACACATTTCTATGAAGCAATTAGTTCGTCCATACCATCGGTAGAGTTTGTAAAACCACGACTGATCCAGAAAGGAATGAATGGAAAAAGCAGCATGTCGTATCAATACAATGGCGAATAAAAAAAAAAGATTTCATTCTTATTGGATCCGGCCAAAATTTTGTTTGAATTCTTGGATCGAAAGACAAAAAATGCAGTTGAGGTTGAATTAATAAAGGGATAGAGCTTGGCGGCTCCAATTATAGGGAAACAATAAGCAACGAGCTTTCGTTTTTAATTTGAATGATTACCCCATCTAATTGTATGTTAAAAATTGATTAGTGCTTGATGTGGGAAAAGCTTTTGCCACGAATAGATTATTTATTGATTGATTTTTGTTATGAGTCCTAACTATTAGCTATTCTCCATTATGCGATGGCGATAAATGTGTAGAAGAAAGAGTATATTGATAAAGATCTTTTTTTTTTCCAAAATCAAAAGAGCGATTAGGCTGAGAAAATAAAGGATTTCTAACTAGCTTGTTATCCTAGAACAATTAGATGGAAAAAGCGAGGCGAGGAGAGAGAGTCCGTTGATGGGTTTTACTTGTTTTCTAGGTATCTATTAATACTCATTTTTTATTCTAATTAGTTTTATTCTAATTAGAATATAGAATACCTTGTTTTGACTGTATCGCACTATGTATCATTTGAGAATCAATGAATCCCTGATCCTTTGACCAAATTCAAATTGAATTTCAAAAATGGAGGAATATCAAGTAGATTTAGAACTAGATATATCGCGCCAACAGGACTTCCTATACCCACTTATTTTTCGTGAGTATATTTATGGACTTGCTTATGGTCATGATTTTAATGGATCCATTTTTGCAGAAAATGTAGATTATGACAATAAATCTAGTTTACTGATTGTAAAACGTTTAATTACTCGAATGTATCAACAGAATCATTTGATTATTTCTTCTAATGATTCTAAAAAAAATCAATTTTGGGGTTATACCAAGAATTTATATTCTCAAATAATATCAGAAGGTTTTACCATCGTCGTGGAAATTCCATTTTCCCTACAATTAAGCTCCTCCTTAGAGGGGGCAGAAATCATAAAATATTATAATAATTTGCGATCAATTCATTCCATTTTTCCGTTTTTCGAGGATAAATTGACATATTTAAATTATGTGTCAGATGTACGAATCCCCTATCCTATCCATCTGGAAATTTTGGTTCAAACCTTGCGATACTGGGTGAAAGATACCCCTTTCTTTCATTTATTAAGGTTGTTTCTTTATGAGTATTGTAATTGGAATAGTCTTATTACTCCAAAAAAATCGATTTCTACTTTTTCAAAAAGTAATCCAAGATTTTTCTTATTCCTATATCATTTTTATGTATGTGAATACGAATCTATCTTCCTTTTTCTGCGTAACAAATCCTCTCATTTACGATTAAAATCTTTTAGTGTTTTTTTTGAGCGAATCTATTTCTATGCAAAAATAAAAGGTTTTGTCGAAGTCTTTGCTAAGGATTTTTCGTCTACCTTATCATTCTTTACAGATACTTTCATTCATTATGTTCGATATCAAGGAAAATCCATTTTGGCTTCAAAGAATGCGCCCCATTTGATGAATAAATGGAAATACTATCTTATCCATTTATGGCAATGTCATTTTGATGTTTGGTCTCAACCAGGAATGATCCAAATAAACCAATTCTCCGAACATTCATTTCACCTTTTGGGCTATTTTTCAAGTGTGCGGTTAAATCTTTCAACAGTACGGAGTCAAATGTTGGAAAATTCATTTCTAATCGAAATTGTTATGAAAAAG